TTCCTTCCAGAGCCTGTTGAATAATTTTTATAGATTCCGTCATTTCACGGATTCTTACTAAATAACGAGCTAATGAATCTCCTTCTTTTTGCCATTGAACTTCCCAATCAAATTCGTCGTAACACTCATAATGATCAACTTTACGAAGATCCCATTGTATTCCGGAAGCTCGTAGCATTGGTCCTGATAAACCCCAATTTATTGCTTCTTCTCCACCAATAATGCCTACCCCCTCAACCCGTTCTAAAAAAATAGGATTACGCGTAATAAGTTTTTGATATTCAGCAACCCCTGTTAAAAAATAATCGCAGAAATCCAAACATTTATCTATCCAGCCATGAGGTAGATCAGCAGCTACTCCTCCGATGCGAAAATAATTATGCATCATTCTCATACCGGTTGCAGCTTCGAATAGATCATATACTAATTCTCTTTCTCTGAAAATATAGAAGAAAGGGGTCTGTGCACCAATATCTGCCATAAAGGGGCCAAGCCATAACAAATGAGAAGCTATACGACTCAACTCCAACATAATTACTCTGATATAGCTGGCTCTTTTAGGTATTTGAATATTTCCTAACTGCTCTGGTGCATTTACGGTTATTGCTTCTGTGAACATAGTAGCTAAATAATCCCAACGTGTTACATAAGGCAAGTATTGTATAATTGTTCGGTTTTCCGCAATTTTTTCCATTCCTCTGTGTAAATAACCTAATATTGGTTCACAGTCAATAACATCTTCACCATCTAGAGTAATGATGAGTCGAAGAACACCATGCATTGATGGGTGGTGAGGACCCATATTTACTATCATGAGGTCTTTTCTTGTAGCTGGTACATTCATAGGTTTTTCCCCGATTCATTCTTCCATGACTTGTTGAAGACGAAAAAAAAATGCATCAAAATAAAATTAAAATTCAAGATCTAATAAATAAAATAAATAAAATAATTAAAGCTCTTCAAATTAATGAGTTTTTGGTTCTCGAATATTCAACTGACCAATTAATTCTTTATAACGTATTCTATTTTTCTTTGACAAATAAGCCAGTAGCCGTTGACGTTTTCCCAGAATTTTCCGGAGACCTCTTTGAGATAAATAGTCTTTTCTGTGCAATTCCAAATGTGAAGTCAGTCTTCGTATCTTATTGGTGAAACCGAATACTTGAAATTCAACAGACCCCCTGTTTTCTTCTTTTTCGTCTTGCGAAATAACCGAGATGAATGAATTTTTTACCATAAAACGAAATAGTCCCCCCCCTCTTTTTTTTTTCTTTCTTTTTAAAATCTAAAGATATGAATTTTACTGATCAATAATAATAATCCCAGCCATTTTAATTTGGTATACCGAATTTCGTTATGTACTCCTAATTTTATCAAATAAATTTAATCAATGATCAATCCAATTTTCAAGTTGATTCGTATAGAGATACAAAAGGATGGCACTCACAAAACAAAAGAGAAGAATTTAGACCTAAAATAAGAAGATTCTGTTGATTCATTTATAGATCTAATTGATACGTCATTGAATTAGTATCATGTATCAGAATGGAATGTAAGACAACGCATGTGTGCATCTGTTTGCTTTCATATACCAGATATGGTACAGGATATATATAGGAAAAATGTACCATCAGCGAATTTTTAATTGTGGATACATATGTATCCTTACCATACTGAAACGACTGCCATTATTGGTATCAAACCAATAGCGATTCATACAAGCTAAATCTTCTAATCGATAATTGGGCCAAAGAAATAACTTTAATTTAATTAATTTATTTTTATCTCTATTAAAATGTTTGCTTTCATCCAAAAATTGACCACAGTTTTTTACGTTGTTCACATTGCAAAATACTATATTTCTATCTATACCATTCCTATTCTGTGAATTGAAACAAATTAGAATTCTCAATTCTCTACGACGTCTAGGCGATAAAACATTTTCAGGAACAAGAAAATCATAACGATTTTTGTCGCTATTTCCAGTTATGTTTTGATGTCTTGCAATGGATTTATCAAAGTTATTCTTATCAACATATCTTTTTTCTCGGCATTTTTTATTAGTTGGGTGCTTCCTCTTATGAACTAATGAAATACTTATGGTTTGATACATAATAAATTGTCCATCATTTTTTACAGACAGCCGAACTGGTTCGATAAGCAATATTCCCCTTTTCATCAATTCTGTAAGAGTTAAATTCTTCTGAATCATCATTATATCCAGACTCATTTCTCCCCTTTGAATAGAGGATATAGCAATTTCTATTGGATTTATCAGTCTAAGCAGGAGACAATATACCTTGATATTATTGATCATTCTTTGATTTACAGAATCATCCCATCTCAATTGAAAAAGAAAATATCTTTTTAGGAAGAGATCGAGTTCTGCTTCCGTATTGCTTTTGTATTTCTTTTTCTTTCTACGTTTTTTTATGTCCGATCCTGCATAATTTTCTTCAATATCTTTTTCTTGGTTTGAGAGAACTGATCCAAGATCCCCTTGTACTGTGGGTTCTTTTTCTTCTTGATTTCTATTCTCTAATTCAAGAGATTTTTTTGCATTCGATGATATAAAAAGACCCCTTTTTTGCTTTCCATTGATGTTTTTATTTTCACTAACATTTTCCGTTCCTGTAAAATTTAAAAGAAGTAATTTGATGGGTACGATCCACGGTTTAATTTTATATACATTATAAAGTCGCACAAATTCTGGGAAAAACCAAAGTTCCAGGTTCGATATGGGACGATTTAGTATTTCTTCATTCATTCCCATCCAATCAAAAAAGATTTGATTGGATGGTTTTATTTCTTGATCTTGCTGAATTGTGAAATGAAAAAGGCCTTTCTTATCAATTTTATCAATTATTTGATAATTACTAGTCTTAGTATTTTTATTACTGTTGGTACCAGTATCGATATCGACCCAGGCCTCAATATCGACTTTATTTCTAAGACAAAAATTGAGAATTCTACAATCAAAATATTTTCTATACAGACTTTTTTCCATATCCAAAATATCAACTTCTCCTAGATAATTATTGATAAGGATACCTCCCAGCATATGAAATAATTTGTTTTTATGTTTATGTTTGTTGCAATTATAAGAAATTTCTTGGTTATTATTTCCTTGTAATGGCGATCCATAAATATATGAGCTCTTCTTATCGTCATAATTAATAGATTTATATGATAAAAGATCATATCGATAGTTTTTTTTAAAATTATCTTTTTGATTTGGTAAGGAGTCTACATTTTCTTTTTTGTAATGAATTAATTGGTCTTTTTCATATGAATCCCATTTATTAAAATCTTTATTTTGAGCTATACAACGTTGATTAACTCCATTTCGCCATTTTTTTGGTACTAATCTCGACCATCGAATCGGAGATAAATCGTATTGATAATGACCCCTTAACCAGTTTTTCCATTGATTCATTCCAGAATTCCGAAGTTTCTTATGTCTTAATTCGGAATGAGATATTCCTTGTGCTCCAAAATAATCCTTTATTTCATTTTTAAGAAAAAGGGATGTTCCTTGATATTGAAGTACAGATCTTAACGTATACAAGTTAATAACTGGGGTTTGTGATAATTTGTAAAATACATATGCTTGTGACAAGGAGGATAAGTCACAAAAAATCTGTGAATTCTTATTACTAATATTAGAAAGTGACTTTATAAAGTGAATTGCATTTTGATTTGTTTTCTCAATTATTTCTTGATTTGCTTCATTATTGTAAATGTATTTATAAATTTTTTTTTTTCTTGATTCAAGAAATAATTGTGTATTGATTCTGGGAATATTAATGATACATAGAAGGATATCCATGTATATCCTTTCAATTAAAAATTTTATAAAATAATGGAATTTACGGATTAATCGAGTATTTCTTCTTTTTATTTTTAATATCTGCCAAATGCTTTGGGGAGATTTTAATCTTTTAGCATTATTACTTTTTTTGTTAGGACTAATATTTATCTCTGGAGTTAGAAATTCCTTTTTCTTGTCTTTTGTAATTTTTTCTATTTGATTTTTGATTGTGCTTGTTCTATCAGTCAGATCTTTCATTTTTTTTTCTGTCAGTGAATAATTTGTCCAATCCATAGATCGAATTTGAATGGACGATTCATGAATCATCCGATTACTCTTACTGATTATAAAATCTTGTTCCTTTTTAGTTTCATTCGATTCATATACTTCTCTCAATCCAAATAATGGAATTGGATTTATTTTTGATAGTTCTTTTATTATTCTTTTTATAAAAATAACGCTTTTGATAACCCACTCTTTTCTTTCTTTTGAAACCGTTAGAAACAAACTTGTTCTTTCTTTTAAAACTATTAGAACTATAAAACAATTCTTTTTCAATTTTCTAATTTTTTTTCCAAGTTCTTTTAAAATAGGGTAAAAAAAGGAAGGTCGTTTTCGGGGAGAATCAAAAGGTAGTTCAGCTTCCATTCCCCAAACTGTTAAAAAACAAAAATCACCTTTTTGCCCTTTATTTTTCATTGGATCTTTATGAGGGGATCGTAGCTTAGATCTGTGCCAAGGTTTCAGACAGAAAGGAAATAGGATCTTTATCTGAATACCGTCTGTTAACCAGTTTTTCGGAAATTCTGTTTCTGATAATTGAACACCATTATAGGTGCATTTAACATGCATTTCTCTCTTCCAATCCTTGAAATCTTCGGACCATTCGGGAAATTGAAATAATAACATACGGCCAATATTTTTAGCTATTATCAATGAAGGTAATAGAATATATTTTCTAAGAATGGATTGGGTTACTAATACGGAACCCCTTATTACTTGAGCAAATATAATGGCATCCCAGGCTTCTGCTATTTCTATACGCGCTTTCTCCTCTTTTTTGTACTCTTCTTTTTTCTCCCGGTTTTTTGTCTCTTCCTCTGCATAATCTGAAATTTTTAATTCTGTGTTTTTACCCATCCAATTTCTAAGAATTAGTTGTATCAGCCCGGAGATATCAAAAGAAAAA